GCGGGCTCTCCGTAATAATTATGACCCATCCCCTTAGCCAATTTAGCTCTTAACACAGGATCGTTCAAGTCAGGTTTTTTTGTTATTAGGATAGGTGAATTATTCTAGATCCATCCCCCGAAAGAACTGGACATGATAATTTTTCATCATCCAGCTCGAGCACGAATCAAATGGATACATATAAAAATCAAATGGATACATATAAAAACAATCAATATATTATCCACACATATATGAATGATTCTATGTAATAAAAAGGATTCCCTTTTTCGCAGTTGCAACAACTACCCATTGCAAGGAATTCAGTTCTTACAGATAAATGCTCAATACCCAAGTAGGCTTACAAAATTGATCATGATCAAATGCTTTATGGGTCGTCTCAGATCTTGCAATTGGCCTTTATCCCCTAAAATAAAATATCGAGACTTTTTACATACAAAGCAAAGAATTTACTTGTTACTAATATAGTCTAGCCTCTGTTCTTCTTTAGATCCCTTGTTTCACTCCGATAGTATCATAAATCGAGTCAATGCAGAGGAAATGAATACATTTCAATACTATTTAGTAAGTGAAATATATAAAACATAATCTGGATTATGCCAATCACTTATTCTACTGGATCTTACGGAGCCTATTCATATCATACACGACATGATCGGGTCTGATCATAGAAAAGATTCTCTTCAAACGAACCGGCCTATCTTCTGTATGGGGCTTACGCGGTGGTTGGAACAAAGACACATTGTTTTGTTGTGAATTCAAATGTGGCAGATAGATAAGGGCATATATCTGCAAGGCCCGATCAATAGTTCAAGTCACACACTCCCATAATCCATTTTATCTTCGGAAAATTCGCTTCAACTATGAGTGTCAAAAAAATAAAAAATTTTTGTAGAGTTGAAGAGAAATATCCCAATACATGTCTTATTCTTTTCAATAATCCATATTTGTAGCAATGAAATACTATTGTTCCTACCCAGTGATAAATGATTGATTACAAATATCGGATGTATTCTTTATAAAGGACCAGAAATACCTTGCTTACGTATCATTGGGAAGTGCATTAACATAAATACGGCAGTAAGAAGAGGTAATACAAAAGTGTGTAAACTATAAAAGCGAGTCAAAGTGGATTGTCCCACACTAGCACTTCCGCGTAATAACTCTACCAGGGGCGAGCCTATTACAGGAATAGCATCTGGTACGCCTGTTACAATTTTTACTGCCCAATAACCAATTTGGTCCCAAGGTAAGGAATAACCAGTTACACCAAAAGATGCGGTCAATACACCCAAAACCACACCTGTAACCCAAGTCAATTCGCGAGGTTTTTTAAAGCCACCGGTGAGATAGACACGAAATACGTGCAGGATCATCATTAGGACCATCATACTTGCCGACCATCGATGAATTGATCGGATTAACCAACCGAAATTAGCTTCAGTCATTATATATTGAACAGAAGCAAAAGCCTCTGTAACGGTCGGACGATAATAAAAAGTCATAGCAAACCCTGTAGCTACTTGTACTAAAAAACAAGTAAGCGTAATTCCTCCGAGACAATAAAATATGTTGACGTGAGGAGGAACATATTTACTAGTTATATCATCGGCAATTGCCTGAATCTCAAGACGTTCTTCGAACCAATCATAGATTTTATTGAGATAGGTAAATCAAGGAAACCCCCCTCGGAGAACCGTATATGAAAATTTCATCTCGTACGGCTCAAACAGAAACGCCCAAATACTAGTTCTAACGGATGTGTGTAATAGAAAGTTTGAAATTTTTTAATTCTATGATTCAATTTTTTCTGAAGATATGAAAGAATAAAAATCCGAAAGCTCTTCTTTGTGGTTATAATGCCAAAAAATCAAGTCGGCTCATTCGTTTGATCGTTTATAGGCCTCTTGAATCTTCTATTTACCTATTATCTTTGGTGTTATTTATCTGTAATGCGGCTTTACTGCTGTTTTCTTTATTATTGATAGGAATTCTCTTGTTAAGACCCTATGGATTGATTAAAACCTCAGATTCATACTAGAACCACGATGATTCAATAAAACCTTTTCAAACTAAGCTCCAAAATTCCCTGAGTAAGAATCATTGGATCATCACTTATTCAATGAATAGATATACTGACTAAAAATCCAAAGAAACCTTTGTCCTTTGATCAAAATAAGCATAAACTAAAGTTTGAAAGAATACAAATTTTTCTATTTAGAACTTCGAACTCTTTTAAAAAATTTTTTGAAGTCCGGACACGAGGTCTGACTATTAAGTATGAATCATAGTTCTAATACTTTAGTAATCTATTTAATATATTCCGTGCTCCAGATACTAGAATGAATATCCGACGAAGTAAAACCATCTCTATCAAGATGACAGCCCCATTCTCTGTCCTATCCATAGGATCAATTATACCAAGTCACACACTCATATTCCGGAAATACAGAAACAAAGAAATTCCACGGTCGAACTACCAAAATAGAATGGGATAAAAATCAGAAACCTAAAGGCTTCACTTTGTATTGAAAAAGCTAGTTAATGGTTCTTATCAATCTAATTCATTGCAATTCCATCCAGTAAAATGGAAGAATTATAAATCTCCAAAATAATAGATAGGAATATCGCAAATAGAGCCATTGCGAGACCCATCAAAGGAGTAGTTCCCCACCCGGGAGCTACTTTACCATATTCTGAATTCAATGGTTTCAATAAACTCCCTGCATTAGTTCGTTTTGGACGGCCAGATCTAGAATTACCCTCAATGGTTTGTGTAGCCATAATATTTTATATTCAGTAAGGTCTGTTGACTTTGTATACCATTCCGTTGTAAATAAATGATCTTATCATAGATCCATTGTGGTCTTAAAACTATATAATGTCTTAAAACTATATAATAATGGAAACAGCAACCCTAGTTGCCATCTTTTTATCTGGTTTACTTGTAAGTTTTACTGGGTACGCCTTATATACTGCTTTTGGGCAGCCCTCTCAACAACTAAGAGATCCATTCGAGGAACACGGGGACTAGTTGAAGTAATGATCCTCCCAATATTGGGAGGATCATTACTTTCAATTGAGATAATGAAAAATCATTTCACCTTTTTAGTTGGAACTTTAGGCGGTTCTCGAAAAAAGATAGCGAAAAAAATTATTCCTAGAGTTGAGACTAAAAGGAATGTATAAACCAATGCTTCCATAGATTCGATCGTGGTTTACAATTATAGCTTCCATACCTGTTTATTTGGGATCGTCTCCCGGATAAATAAAGAACAAAAGTCAAAGATAAGGCAGTGATTCAAATCAAGATTTATCCGGTACCCTATATCAAATCAAAAAAAGAAAATAACAACGAAAAGTAACTAGTAACAAAGGGATATTGTATCAGACTACCTGTCTTCTTGTAGTTGGATCTCCAAGTTTTTGGAATGCTCCAAATTCCACTTGAGCATCTAAATCTGGATCAATACCAGCAAAAACATCTCTAAACAAGGTTCTAGCACCATGCCAAATGTGTCCGAAGAAGAAGAGCAAAGCAAACGAAGCATGCCCAAAAGTAAACCAACCCCTTGGACTGCTACGAAAAACACCATCGGATTTCAAAGTAGCACGATCTAATTCAAAAATTTCACCCAATTGAGCACGTCTAGCATATTTTTTCACAGTAGCGGGATCACTATAACTGACTCCGTTGAGTTCACCGCCATAGAACTCGACAGTTACACCTACTTGTTCGACACTATATTTTGATTCTGCCCTTCTAAAAGGAACATCGGCTCTAACAATTCCGTCTCCGTCTACCAAAACAACCGGAAATGTTTCAAAAAAAGTAGGCATACGACGTACAAAAAGTTCGCGCCCCTCTTTATCTCTAAAGATAGGATGTCCTAACCACCCAACAGCTATTCCATCCCCGTTATCCATTGAGCCCGCTCTGAATAACCCCCCTTTTGCCGGATTATTGCCGATGTAATCATAAAAAGCCAGTTTTTCAGGAATTTTAGACCAAGCTTCAGATAAACTTTGATTTTCAGCTAATCCAGCACCAATTCGTCGATATATTTCTTGTTGGAAGTATCCTTGATCCCATTGATAACGAGTGGGACCAAATAATTCAATCGGGGTGGTTGCTGAACCATACCACATAGTTCCAGCAACTACAAAAGCTGCAAAAAAGACAGCAGCAATACTACTGGAAAGGACGGTTTCAATATTTCCCATACGTAATCCTTTGTATAGGCGTTGAGGTGGACGGACACTAAGATGGAATAGACCCGCCAATATGCCCAAGGTCCCTGCTGCAATATGATGAGAGGCGATTCCTCCCGGAACAAAAGGATCAAAACCCTCCACACCCCACGCTGGATTTACGGATTGTACCCTTCCGGTTAGTCCATAAGGATCGGACACCCATATTCCAGGACCATACAATCCTGTTACATGAAATGAACCAAACCCAAAACAAGCCACTCCTGATAGAAATAAATGAATTCCAAAGATCTTAGGCAAATCCAAAGAGGGTTTTCCTGTACGTTCATCAGTAAATATTTCTAGATCCCAATACACCCAATGCCAGATAGCTGCCAAAAAGCACAAGCCAGAAAACACAATATGTGCCCCGGCCACACCTTCATAACTCCAAATACCCGGATTCGTTACAGTACCCCCTGTGATACTCCAACCGCCCCATGAATTGGTTATTCCTAAACGAGTCATGAAGGGTATAACGAACATACCCTGTCTCCACATCGGATCAAGAACAGGATCAGAAGGATCAAAAACTGCTAATTCGTATAGAGCCATCGAACCGGCCCAACCAGCAACCAGAGCTGTATGCATTATATGGACAGAAATCAAACGACCGGGATCATTCAATACGACGGTATGAACACGATACCAAGGCAAACCCATGGAAATACCCCTTTATCAACGAAAAATAAACACAATGTAACTTTATTGCATTATAAAAAAATATGCTGTGGACCCTCTTTTTAGTGGATTATCTTGGATAAAGGATTAATATTTGTTTGATTCTTTTCGTAATAATTACTTTTAGTAATAATGAAACTATTTTGTTCGCAGGAACAAAAAGAAGCAGATCTATTCTACACCCGATAAGTACCAATACGCAATGGTAAGGGAGTTGATATTATTTTATATGAATGAATGCATATATATATTTGTTCATCATTCAAAGCACTTATTTGTAATAATTTTCCTTTATTCATTTTGCCTTCTTTTTTATGAACTTAGTCAATCTATGGATAAAATATGATAATAAAATATGGTAAAGGCCAATATTATTAGGACAACAAACCCATTGTTACGCTTTCACATCAAAGTGAGATATAGTACTTAATTTTTCTTTTATTTTATGCCTATTGGTGTTCCAAGAGTACCTTTTCGAAGTCCTGGAGAGGAAGATGCATTGTGGATTGACGTATAGTGCGACTTGTCAGATATATTGGGTCATATGGTATTTCCCCGTTCTCTTCCCCGATCGAGATATCCTCCCCTTCACCCAAGAAAGATTTATTTTATTATCAAAAATTTGGAGCGTGAAGTGCAATTAGATCCATTTTTTCGGGAGGGTATACAGATTAATATTATCAATTAGAATAATTTATGGTTGGCTTGGTTAGACCAATAAAATGAAGTATCCAGGCTCCGTTTAGAAAAAAAAACAAGTTGTAGCAAAAGGACGTGGTATTGGAGCATTTGTCCTATATGTGCAAATCCAAATCGGGCGGATCTTTACGCGGAGTAGAGCATAAACCTAAAAAAATTGAAGAAGCCCATTCAAGGAACAAGAAAATTACATCGCGATTTAGATTGTATCTCGATGAAACAATACATCAATGAGAAGTTAGTTAGATAAGTTTAGTAATTTTTTTTATAGATAAACAAAACAGGCCAAAACCCATCTTTCTTGAACAATGAAAGAAAAGCCCCTTTTTATAAGTTAAAGCCTGGTATGAAAAAACAGAAAGCGCTAGAATCTACATCTACACATTGATTCTTTTTTTTTCCTGATTTTTGTTGAACCGTATGCATCAAAAGGTGCATGTACGGTTTCTAAGGGATACAACTTTATCCCAATCAACCGACTTTATCGAGAAAGATTACTTTTTTTAGGCCAAGGGGTTGATAGCGAGATCTCGAATCAACTTATTGGTCTTATGGTATATCTCAGTATAGAGGATGATACCAAAGATCTGTATTTGTTTATAAACTCTCCTGGTGGGTGGGTAATACCCGGAGTCGCTATTTATGATACTATGCAATTTGTGCGACCAGATATACAGACAATATGCATGGGATTAGCCGCTTCAATGGGATCTTTTATTCTCGTCGGAGGAGAAATTACCAAACGTCTAGCATTCCCTCACGCTAGGGTAATGATCCACCAACCTGCTAGTTCTTTTTATGAGGCACAGACGGGAGAATTTATCTTGGAAGCGGAAGAACTACTGAAGCTGCGCGAAACCATCACAAGGGTTTATGTACAAAGGACAGGCAAACCTTTATGGGTTGTATCTGAAGACATGGAAAGAGATGTTTTTATGTCAGCAACAGAAGCCCAAGCTCATGGAATTGTTGATCTTGTAGCGACTGAATAAAAAAAAAAGGATTTCACACGAATTCGTGATTTGAGATTTTATCTTCGTACCGGATTTAATATTCTATTCATTAATCTATTAATATAGAAATAAAAGAATTCATAATCATCCGGTTAAGGTCGATCTAAACCAGCCCATTATGTATATGATTCAACATGCCAACTATTAAACAACTTATTAGAAACACAAGACAGCCAATCAGAAATGTCACGAAATCCCCCGCTCTTGGGGGATGTCCTCAGCGACGAGGAACATGTACTAGGGTGTATGTGCGACTCGTTCAGATCATGGGCTAGGACAAAAGAAAGAAAACAATTGATCCAGTATCAACGATCAGTACCAGCGAATAGGACAGAATGGAAGAACTCCATTCAATATCTAAAAATAAAAAAGATCTATTCTTTTCTTGTAGTATCAAATCTATGGTTTCCATTGGTGCAAATCCAATCAACTCAATTTAAAATTTAAGATGAGAAAGAATTCTCCATTGATAGCAAATGGTATCCATTAAGCAGGGGAAATCCTATTTTAAAAAGCAGAAAAATTATGCCTTACTCTTGCAAGAACGGACTAACAGGGTCAGCTACTCAGCTAATCTTCATAATTAAATACCGTTACTGTATTAAGTAGATCTCGTTGTGAAAGACCTAGTACTGGATAATTATGGGTAGAGCCAAAGAGTGTGAACTATACAAGTTAACAATAACATTGATTAAATTAAAGATTAAAGAAAGAAGGGCTCCGGTGTATAGAGAGGACCTCACCGTTTAATAAGTAACCATAGAAACGATGGAACCCACTATATCCATTTATATTTAATACTTTTTTATTTACTATGTGTTTGTTTTTGATACCTAGTATCAATACAATTTTTTTTTTCTAGGCATTTCACCTAGAAAAAAAAAGAAAAAATCGTGGTAGGGAAGGTTATAGTAGCAAAAGCCATTGGAATTTTTATTTTATACATTGGAAAAATCCGTTTTGTTATTAATAGACTAGGACACGGGAAGGGAATAACTGAAAGAAAGGAAATCTATTAGTTATTCATCAAAGTTTCATTTATTCAATGACCAGAATTAAACGAGGGTATATAGCTCGAAGACGTAGAACAAAAATTCGTTTATTTGCATCAACCTTTCGAGGGGCTCATTCAAGACTTACGCGTACTATTACTCAACAGAAAATAAGAGCTTTGGTTTCGGCTCATCGGGATAGAGGTAGACAAAAGAGAGATTTTCGTCGTTTGTGGATCACTCGGATAAATGCAGTAATTCGCGAAAATAAAGTATACTTAAGTTATAGTAAATTAATACACAATCTGTACAAGAGACAGTTGCTTCTTAATCGTAAAATACTTGCACAAATAGCTATATTAAATAAGAGTTGTCTTTATATGATTTCCAATGATATCATAAAATAAATAAAATCCGTTGGAGTCGTTTAAATGGAGTTCCCTGGAGAATGAACTCTGGGAAGGTAGAGTAGAAATTAGTATGATAAAATATGATAAAGTCATCAAAATGAAGAAAGACGTTCAATAAAAAATATTTATTCTTCTTATCCAATTTTTTTTTCTTACGACACGACATCTCGATTTTCCTTTTTTTCGAACAAAAAAAAAAAAAAACGTCAATCCACATTTGAGTTTGGATTAGAATTTTATTTTGATTCAATTGAAAAGTCGGTCTATTTTTTTCTGGTTCTAAGACCGGCAGTTCTAGCGGTTGACTCGGTTCTTTCAAATTGTTTCTCATTATTAAGAAAAGGTAACAGAGATAAAATACGAGCTTGTTTTATAGCAATAGTAATTAATCGTTGTTGTTTTAAGGTCAATCTATTCACCCGTCTAGATAATATTTTTCCTTGTTCGCTAATAAATCGACTAATTAAACTCATATTTCTATAATCAATTCGATCCCCCGATTGGATCGGAGGCAAACGCCTACGAAAAGATCGCTTGGATTTAAGAAAGATTCGCTTGGATTTATCCATGGTTTGTTTATTCCTTATCCTGAAAATCCCAATCCTATTTCTTAATTCGACATCTACATCATGTTTGATCCGATCGAAATAGGATTTGGTTTGTTTATATTTAAATAAATATATATTGTTATGTATAATATGTAATTTTTCATCTTTCTTGGAAGACTGACACACGAGCGGTCGGTTCAATCTATTTCTTTATTTCCCCGTGAATCGTATGTTTGTAACAACAGGGACAAAATTTTCTCAATTCCAATCGACTGGGAGTATTGTGTCGATTCTTTTGAGTAATATATCTGGAAATGCCCATTGATTCCTTATTAACACGATTTCGAACACAACTGGTACATTCCAAAATAACCGTTACTCGGACATCTTTACCCTTGGCCATGAACCTCCTTTGGTTTTTGATTCACTCAATTCTTTAATTTTCCGATCCAAAGCAAGGAAGAAGAAAGGACCAAAAAAAAAAAAAGAAGCAGGTAACTCGAAATCAAATTATGAAAGAAAGATTTCGTTGCAATCAATAAAGTAATAATAAGTAATATAATGATTTCTAACTATATTTAGAATTAAAAATTGTGGTACAGTATTTCATTTTCAGTTAAGTATCTTGTATGATATTGTTGCCCCAACCATCACATTTTTATTTCCACTCTATTATTAATTTGAGCCTGGGCCTTAGTTCATAGTTTCACTGAGGGCGAAGCCTCTTTTTCTTTGTTTTTTTTAATAAGTTAGAAAAAAAAAGAAGGGAAGGGATTAGTTACAGATATTTATTGTATCTCTAATCTTCTCCCCCCCTTCCCATATCAATAACTAGAATGAAAAAAAGGGGAATATCAACGCATCCGGAAAAAAACGATTGATCTCTATCAATAAACCTGCTAAAGACCCGAACCATAGAGTACTTACTACCGGTGCCACGGAGAGATATGTTTTTAGATCTCGCATTTTTAAAACTCCTCTTTCTTTATTAGTTAATATAATTTGTATTACATAATGGTAATACATATATGACCAGATGTGTATATGTAGTTAATGACTGACCACTTGTATTGGTACGCGGAGTCCCTAATTCAAATTGAAATGTAAAAAATAGATATTTCTTAAAAGAAAAAAATACGCGCATTTCCGCCCGAAATTCCTAAAAAATTTTAATTTTTTATGGGAGGTTTCATATTTATTTCATACTTTAATATAAGTCTTTTACTATATTATATGTTTGTTATATGATATATGAGACCAAAAAGAAGAAATGACAAGATAATTTGTGTATATCGATGGGGGAAATAAAGATATGGAAAACAAGACAGGGATTCTCTACAATGACACTGTAGACCAATTGAAAGGGATGTAGCGCAGCTTGGTAGCGCGTTTGTTTTGGGTACAAA